ATCGATTCATCATTCCGTTTCAATCGATTCAAGAACGAGACAAAGAACTAATGCCCCCTTCCGGTATCTCGATTGAAATACCTATCAATGGTATTTTTCGTAGAAATAGTATTCTTGCTTATTTCGATGATCCTCAATACAGAAAAAAGAGTTCAGGAATTACTAAATATAGGACAATTTTCAAAAAAGAGGATTTAATTGAGTATAGAGGATTCAAAGAATTTAAGCCAAAATACCAAATGAAAGTAGATCGATTTTTTTTCATTCCCGAGGAAGTGCATATTTTACCCGAATCCTCTCCCATAATGGTATGGAACAATAGTATCATTGGAGTAGATACACCAATAACTTTCAATAGAAGAAGCCGAGTAGGCGGATTGGTCCGAGTGGAAAAGAACAAAAGGGGGATTGAACTAAAAATCTTTTCGGGAGATATCCATTTTCCTGAAGAGATAGAAAAGATATCCCGACACAGTGGCATCTTGATACCACCCGGAACGGTAAAAAAAAAAAATTCTAAGGAATCAAAAAAATTAAAAAATTGGCTCTATGTCCAATGGATCGCACCTACCAAGAAAAAGTATTTTGCTTTAGTTCGACCCGTAATTATATATGAAATCGCGGACGGTATAAATTTAGTAACCCCTTTCCCCCAGGACCTGTTGCAGGAAAGGGATAATCTGGAACTTGAAGTTGTTAATTATATTCTTTATGGAAGTGGAAAACCGATTCGGGGAATTTCTTACACAAGCATTCAATTAGTTCGAACTTGTTTCGTCTTGAATTGGGATCAAGACAAAAAAAGTTCTTCGATCGAAGAGGTCCGCGCTTCTTTTGTTGAAGTAAGTACAAAGGGCATGATTCGAGATTTCCTAAGAATTGACTTAGTGAACTCCAATATTTCGTATATTCGAAAAAGGAATAATCCGTCCGGTTCAGGATTGATCTCGGATAATGAGTCAGATCGCACCAATATCAATCCATTTTCTTCTATTTATTCCAAGGTAAAGATTTCACAATCACTTAGCCCAGATCACGGAACTATTCGTATGTTGTTGAATAGAAATAAGGAATGCCCATCTTTGATAATTTTGTCATCATCTAATTGTTTTCAAACGCGTCTACTCAACAATGGAAAATGTCACAATGTGATAAAAGAATCAATTAAAAGAGGTCCCCGAATTCCAATTAGGAATTCGTTAGGACCTTTAGGAATAGCCTTTCAAGTTGCAAATATTTTTTCATTTTACTATTTAATAACTCATAATCCGATCTTGGTAACGAAATATTTGCAACTTGAAAATTTCAAAGAAATTTTTCAAGTATTTAAATATTATTTAATGGACGAAAACGGGAGAATTTATAAGCCCGATCTATGCAGTAACATCGTTTTGAACCCATTCCATTTTAATTGGCATTTTCTCCATTATAATTACCATCCTAATTATTGTGAAAAAACATCTACAATAATTAGCCTTGGGCAATTTATTTGTGAAAATGTATGTATATATAAAAATGGACCAAACCGAAAATCGGGTCAAGTTCTAATTGTTCAAATGGATTCTGTAGTAATAAGATCGGCTAACCCTTATTTGGCGACTCCGGGAGCAACTGTTCATGGCCATTACGGAGAAATCCTTTATGAAGGAAATACATTAGTTACATTTATATATGAAAAATCGAAATCTGGTGATATAACACAAGGTCTTCCAAAAGTAGAACAGGTGTTAGAGGTGCGTTCGATTGATTCAATATCGATGAACCTAGAAAAGAGAGTTGAGGGTTGGAACGATCATATAACAAGAATTCTTGGCATTCCATGGAGATTCTTGATTGGTGCTGAGCTAACTATAGTTCAAAGTCATATTTCTTTAGTTAATAAGATCCAAAAAGTTTATCGATCTCAGGGGGTGCAGATCCATAATAGACATATAGAAATTATTGTGCGTCAAATAACATCCAAAGTATTGGTTTCAGAAGATGGAATGTCTAATGTTTTTTCACCCGGCGAACTAATTGGATTGTTGCGAGCTGAGCGAACGGGGCGTGCTTTGGAAGAAGCGATCTGTTACCGAGCACTATTACTGGGAATAACAAAAACATCTCTGAATACTCAAAGTTTCATATCCGAAGCGAGTTTTCAAGAAACTGCTAGAGTTTTAGCAAAGGCCGCTCTCCGGGGTTGTATTGATTGGTTGAAAGGCCTGAAAGAGAACGTTGTTCTAGGGGGAATAATACCCGTTGGTACCGGATTCAAAAAAAAAAAATTAGTGCAGCGTTCAAGGCCAAGGCAATATTCCTTGGAAAAAAAAAAATTTATTTGAGGGATAGATGAGAGAGATATTTTGTTCCATCACAGAGAATTATTTGATTTTTTTTTCATTTCAAACAATTTATGCAATACATCATAGCAATCATTTCCAGGATTTACAGGATTTAATGGTTCTTAAGAGCAGATTCATCCGCTTAATTATACGTGGTCATTTGATTTGGTAATAGT